GCTAGCGTAGCTTAACTAAAGCATAACACTGAAGATGTTAAGATGGGCCCTAGAAAGCCCCGCAGGCACAAAGGCTTGGTCCTGACTTTACTGTCAGCTTTAGCTAAACTTACACATGCAAGTATCCGCGGCCCTGTGAGAATGCCCCACAGTTTTCTGCCCGAAAACAAGGAGCTGGTATCAGGCACTTCCAATCAAAGCCCATGACGCCTTGCTTAGCCACACCCCCAAGGGAACTCAGCAGTGATAAACCTTAAGCCATAAGTGCAAACTTGACTTAGTTAAAGATAAGAGGGCCGGTAAAACTCGTGCCAGCCACCGCGGTTATACGAGAGGCCCAAGTTGACAGACACCGGCGTAAAGCGTGGTTAAGGAACCCTAAAACTAAAGCCGAATACCTTCAGGGCAGTTATACGCATCCGAAGGCACGAAGCCCCACCACGAAAGTGGCTTTACTTCCCCCTGACTCCACGAAAGCTATGATACAAACTGGGATTAGATACCCCACTATGCTTAGCCATAAACATTGATAGAATTCTACACCCTCTATCCGCCTGGGAACTACGAGCATTAGCTTGAAACCCAAAGGACTTGGCGGTACTTTAGATCCCCCTAGAGGAGCCTGTTCTATAACCGATGACCCCCGTTTAACCTCACCCTCCCTTGTTTACCCCGCCTATATACCGCCGTCGTCAGCTTACCCTGTGAAGGCCCTATAGTAAGCAAAATTGGTACCACCCAGAACGTCAGGTCGAGGTGTAGCGTATGAGAGGGGAAGAAATGGGCTACATTCGCTACATTAGCGAATACGAACGATACACTGAAAACGTGTATCCGAAGGAGGATTTAGCAGTAAGTGGAAAATAGAGTGTTCCACTGAAATCGGCTCTGAAGTGCGTACACACCGCCCGTCACTCTCCCCAAGCCCACCAATCCAAATATCTAAAACGCTTTAACTGCGAAGGGGAGGCAAGTCGTAACATGGTAAGTGTACCGGAAGGTGCACTTGGAAAAATCAGAGTATAGCTAAGACAGAATAGCATTTCCCTTACACTGAAAAGTCATCCGTGCAAATCGGATTACCCTGACGCTAACCAGCTAGCCCACCCCTACAAAAACAACAAACAATATTAATAACCCCAAACACACGCACCATTTTACCAAACAAACCATTTTTCCCCCCTAGTATGGGCGACAGAAAAGGAACTATCGGAGCGATAGAGAAAGTACCGCAAGGGAACGCTGAAAGAGAAATGAAACAACCCAGTAAAGCCTAAAAAAGCAGAGATTATTCCTCGTACCTTTTGCATCATGATTTAGCCAGTACTACCCAAGCAAAGAGCACTTTAGTTTGGACCCCCGAAACTAGGTGAGCTACTCCAAGACAGCCTATCAATAGGGCAAACCCGTCTCTGTGGCAAAAGAGTGGGAAGAGCTTTGAGTAGAGGTGACAGACCTACCGAACCTAGTTATAGCTGGTTGCCTGAGAATTGGATAGGAGTTCAGCCTCCAGGCTTCTCTCCTCAACACGGTCTCACCCTTACCGACACCCCAAAGAAGCCTCGAGAGTTAATCAAAGGGGGTACAGCCCCTTTGAGACAAGATACAACTTTACCAGGAGGGTAAGGATCATATTTACCCAAGGTAATAATGCCCAGGTGGGCCTAAAAGCAGCCATCCTAACAGAAAGCGTTAAAGCTCAAGCATTACACCTCCCCACATATTTAGATAAACCCATCCTAACCCCCTAACACTATCAGGCCATCTCATGCAGACATGAGAGTGCACATGCTAATATGAGTAACAAGAGAGCCCCGCCTCTCTCCTTGCACACGTGTAAATCGGAACGAACCCCCGCCGAAACTCAACGGACCCAAACAAAGAGGGTAATGAACAACAAGCAGACAACCAGAAAACCACTCAATATAACAACCGTTAACCCCACACTGGTGTGCCCCCAAGGAAAGACTAAAAGAAAAAGAAGGAACTCGGCAAACATTCCAAGCCTCGCCTGTTTACCAAAAACATCGCCTCTTGCAAAAACAAAGAATAAGAGGTCCAGCCTGCCCTGTGACTATATGTTTAACGGCCGCGGTATTTTAACCGTGCGAAGGTAGCGCAATCACTTGTCTTTTAAATGGAGACCTGTATGAATGGCATTACGAGGGCTTAACTGTCTCCTTTTTCAAGTCAGTGAAATTGATCTCCCCGTGCAGAAGCGGGGATACTTCCATAAGACGAGAAGACCCTATGGAGCTTTAGACACCAAGGCATATCATGTTAAACACCCTTAAACAAAAGGCCAAACCAAATGAACCATGCCCCCATGTCTTTGGTTGGGGCGACCGCGGGGAAACAAAAAACCCCCACGTGGAATGGGAGCACCGCCTCCTACAACCAAGAGCTGCAGCTCTAATAAGCAGAACATCTGACCAATAAGATCCGGCAACGCCGATCAACGGACCGAGTTACCCTAGGGATAACAGCGCAATCCCCTTTTAGAGCCCATATCGACAAGGGGGTTTACGACCTCGATGTTGGATCAGGACATCCTAATGGTGCAGCCGCTGTTAAGGGTTCGTTTGTTCAACGATTAAAGTCCTACGTGATCTGAGTTCAGACCGGAGTAATCCAGGTCAGTTTCTATCTATGATATGTTCTTTTCTAGTACGAAAGGACCGAAAAGAAGAGGCCAATGCTCAAAGCACGCCTCCCCCCTCCTATTGAAAACAACTAAAATAGGTAAAAGGGCATGCCCCTCCCGCCCAAGATAATGGCATGTTGGGGTGGCAGAGCCCGGCTATTGCAAAAGACCTAAGCCCTTTTTACAGAGGTTCAAGTCCTCTCCCCAACTATGATCACCGCTCTAATAACCCATATCCTCAATCCCCTAGCCTTCATCGTTCCTGTCCTACTAGCCGTAGCTTTCCTCACCCTTATTGAACGGAAAGTCCTAGGTTATATGCAACTACGAAAAGGCCCAAACATTGTCGGACCTTACGGACTCCTCCAACCAATTGCGGATGGAGTAAAACTATTTATTAAAGAGCCCGTCCGACCCTCAACTTCCTCCCCTGTACTATTCCTCCTCGCCCCAATACTTGCCTTAACCCTCGCACTAACCCTCTGAGCACCCATACCCCTCCCGTACCCCGTAACTGACCTAAACCTGGGAATTCTATTTATCCTCGCCCTATCAAGCCTGGCCGTCTACTCTATCCTTGGCTCAGGCTGAGCCTCCAACTCCAAATACGCCCTCATCGGAGCCCTACGAGCTGTCGCCCAAACCATCTCCTATGAAGTCAGCCTTGGGCTCATCCTTCTAAATGCCATTATCTTTACAGGCGGCTTTACCTTACAGACCTTTAACATTGCCCAAGAAGCAATCTGGTTAATTATCCCTGCCTGACCCCTAGCCGCAATATGATATATCTCAACCCTAGCAGAAACTAACCGGGCGCCCTTCGACCTTACCGAGGGTGAATCAGAGCTGGTCTCAGGTTTTAACGTCGAGTATGCAGGTGGCCCCTTCGCCCTATTCTTCCTAGCAGAATATGCAAACATCCTGCTAATAAATACACTCTCCGCCACACTATTCCTAGGAGCATCCCACATCCCTACAATCCCCGAACTAACCGCTACTAACCTAATGATTAAAGCAGCCCTACTCTCAATAGTCTTCCTCTGAGTACGGGCCTCCTACCCCCGATTCCGGTACGACCAACTCATACACCTCATCTGAAAAAACTTTTTACCCCTAACATTAGCCCTTGTAATCTGACACCTCGCCCTTCCCATCGCATTTGCAGGCTTACCTCCCCAACTATAGCCACGGAGCCGTGCCTGAAGTTTAAGGGCCACTTTGATAGAGTGAACCATGGGGGTTAAAGTCCCCCCGACTCCTTAGAAAGAAGGGGTTCGAACCCTACCTAAAGAGATCAAAACTCTTTGTGCTTCCACTACACCACTTCCTAGTAAAATCAGCTAATTAAGCTTTTGGGCCCATACCCCAAACATGTTGGTTAAAATCCTTCTTTTACTAATGAACCCGTACATCTTAGCCACCCTCCTATTCGGCCTAGGCCTGGGAACCACAATCACATTCGCAAGCTCACACTGACTCCTCGCGTGAATGGGCCTTGAAATAAACACCCTAGCCATTATCCCTCTAATAGCACAAAATCATCACCCCCGAGCGGTAGAAGCCACCACTAAATACTTCCTAACCCAAGCCACTGCAGCTGCCATACTACTATTTGCCAGCACCACCAATGCTTGACTGACCGGCCAATGGAGCATTGAACAAATAACACACCCCCTCCCTACCACCATAATTATTCTAGCACTTGCCCTAAAAATTGGACTAGCCCCAGTCCATGCCTGATTACCAGAAGTCCTTCAAGGCCTAGATCTGACCACCGGACTTATTCTCTCCACCTGACAAAAACTTGCCCCCTTTGCCCTCATCCTACAGATCCATCCAACAAACTCCTCCCTCCTAATTATGCTTGGCATCACCTCAACCCTAGTGGGCGGCTGAGGCGGATTAAACCAAACTCAACTACGAAAGATCCTAGCCTATTCATCAATCGCTCATCTTGGCTGAATAATCCTAATTCTTCAATTCTCTCCCTCACTCACCCTCCTGACCCTTCTCACCTACTTCATCATAACATTCTCAACCTTCCTTGTATTTAAATTAAATAAAGCAACAAACATCAATACACTCGCCACTTCCTGAGCGAAAGCCCCCGCACTTACAGCCCTTACCCCTCTTATCCTCCTGTCCCTAGGAGGCCTCCCCCCACTCACTGGTTTCATACCAAAATGACTTATCCTGCAAGAACTGTCCAAACAAGACCTCGCCCCCGTAGCGACCCTTGCCGCCCTCAGCGCTCTACTCAGCCTCTACTTCTACCTGCGACTATCTTACGCAATAGCCTTAACTATATCCCCTAATAATCTAAGCGGCATGACCTCCTGACGCCTCCCTTCCCTACAACTGACCCTCCCCCTAGCAACGTCCCTCGTAGCCACCCTAGCCCTCCTTCCCCTCACCCCTGCTGTAACAGCCATGCTGACTCTTTAAGGGACTTAGGATAACATAGTCCAAGGGCCTTCAAAGTCCTAAGCGGGGGTGAAAATCCCCCAGACCCTGATAAGACTTGCGGGACATTACCCCACATCTCCTGCATGCAAAACAGACACTTTAATTAAGCTAAAGCCTTTCTAGACAGGCAGGCCTCGATCCTACAAACTCTTAGTTAACAGCTAAGCGCCCAAACCAGCGAGCATCCGTCTACTTTCCCCGCCTTTAAAATAAAGAAGGCGGGGAAAGCCCCGGCAGACGACTAGTCTGCTCCTTAAGATTTGCAATCTTACATGTCATTACACCTCAGGGCTTGGTAAGAAGAGGGCTCAAACCTCTGTATATGGGGCTACAATCCACCGCTTACTCAGCCATCCTACCTGTGGCAATCACACGCTGATTTTTCTCAACCAACCATAAAGACATCGGCACCCTCTATCTAGTATTTGGTGCATGAGCTGGTATAGTTGGCACAGCCCTAAGCTTGCTCATCCGAGCTGAACTAAGCCAACCAGGTGCCCTTCTTGGGGACGACCAGATCTACAATGTAATCGTCACGGCGCATGCCTTCGTGATGATTTTCTTTATAGTAATGCCAATTATGATCGGAGGATTTGGAAACTGACTAATTCCCCTGATGATCGGGGCCCCGGACATAGCATTCCCTCGAATAAATAACATAAGCTTTTGACTCCTTCCCCCCTCTTTCCTCCTGCTCTTAGCCTCTTCTGGGGTTGAAGCCGGTGCCGGAACTGGCTGAACAGTCTACCCACCTCTCGCCGGTAACCTAGCCCACGCTGGTGCATCTGTTGACCTGACCATTTTCTCTCTGCACTTAGCAGGTGTCTCCTCAATCCTTGGGGCCATTAACTTCATTACAACAATTATCAATATGAAACCCGCTGCTATTTCGCAGTATCAAACGCCCCTATTTGTTTGAGCTGTCCTAATTACAGCTGTCCTTCTCCTACTATCACTGCCAGTCCTTGCCGCTGGCATTACAATGCTTCTAACAGACCGAAACCTAAATACAACCTTCTTCGATCCTGCCGGAGGAGGAGATCCAATCCTTTACCAACACCTATTCTGATTCTTTGGCCACCCAGAGGTGTACATTCTTATTCTCCCCGGCTTTGGAATGATTTCACACATTGTCGCTTACTACTCAGGCAAAAAAGAACCTTTCGGCTACATGGGTATGGTATGAGCCATGATGGCCATCGGCCTATTAGGCTTCATCGTATGAGCCCATCACATGTTCACAGTCGGGATAGATGTAGACACACGAGCCTACTTTACATCCGCAACTATAATTATCGCAATCCCAACCGGCGTAAAAGTATTCAGCTGGCTTGCCACCCTTCACGGGGGCTCAGTAAAATGAGAAACCCCCCTCCTATGGGCCATCGGCTTTATTTTCCTCTTTACAGTAGGAGGCCTGACAGGTATCGTATTAGCCAACTCATCCTTAGACATTGTACTCCACGACACATACTACGTTGTAGCCCACTTCCACTACGTCCTGTCTATGGGTGCTGTGTTCGCTATTGTTGCTGCCTTCGTGCACTGATTCCCGCTATTTACAGGATATACCCTTCATAGCACATGGACTAAAATCCACTTTGGGGTAATGTTCGTAGGCGTTAATCTCACATTCTTCCCACAGCACTTCCTTGGCTTAGCAGGGATACCTCGACGGTACTCAGATTACCCAGATGCCTACACCCTATGAAACACAATTTCCTCTATTGGGTCATTAATCTCCCTCGTAGCAGTAATCATGTTCCTATTTATTATCTGAGAAGCATTCGCTGCCAAACGTGAAGTGCTGTCAGTAGAACTGACAGCAACTAACGTAGAATGACTACACGGCTGCCCTCCCCCATATCACACATTTGAGGAGCCTGCATTTGTTCTAGTCCAATCAGACTAACGAGAAAGGGAGGAGTCGAACCCCCATAAGTTGGTTTCAAGCCAGCCACATCAACCGCTCTGTCACTTTCTTTATAAGATACTAGTAAAACTAGTCATTACACTGCCTTGTCGAGGCAGAGTTGTGGGTTAAAACCCCGCGTATCTTGCACAAACAATGGCACATCCCTCGCAGCTAGGCTTCCAAGATGCAGCTTCACCTGTAATAGAAGAACTTCTTCACTTCCATGACCATGCCCTGATAATCGTTTTTCTAATCAGCACACTGGTACTTTACATTATTGTGGCGATAGTTTCAACCAAACTCACCAACAAATATATCCTAGATTCCCAAGAAATCGAAATTATCTGAACTATCCTTCCTGCCATTATCCTCATCCTCATTGCCCTCCCCTCCCTGCGGATCCTTTATCTTATGGACGAAATTAACGACCCCCACCTAACAATTAAAGCTGTCGGACATCAATGATACTGAAGCTACGAATACACAGACTATGAAGACCTAGGCTTTGACTCCTATATAATCCCTACACAAGACTTAGCCCCCGGCCAATTCCGACTGCTCGAAGCAGATCACCGAATAGTTATCCCAGTTGAATCTCCCATTCGAATCCTTATCTCTGCTGACGATGTCCTTCACTCATGAGCAGTCCCCTCTCTTGGAGTAAAAATGGATGCAGTCCCTGGCCGACTAAACCAAACAGCCTTTATCGCATCCCGTCCAGGAGTCTTTTATGGCCAATGCTCCGAAATCTGCGGAGCCAACCATAGCTTTATACCTATCGTCGTTGAAGCAGTCCCATTAGAGCACTTTGAAAACTGATCATCTTTAATACTTGAAGACGCCTCGCTAAGAAGCTAAACCGGGCACAGCATTAGCCTTTTAAGCTAAAGATTGGTGGCTCCCAACCACCCCTAGCGGCATGCCCCAACTCAACCCCGCACCCTGGCTTGCCATCCTAGTCTTCTCTTGATTGGTTTTCCTAATCATCATCCCCCCAAAAGTCATAGCTCACACATTCCCCAATGAGCCAACACCCCAAAGCACAGAAAAACCTAAAGGGGAACCCTGAAACTGACCATGACACTAAGCTTCTTCGACCAGTTCATGAGCCCCGTCTTCCTAGGCATCCCTCTAATTGCCCTAGCCCTAACCTTGCCCTGACTTCTCTTCCCCACCCCGACAACCCGGTGACTAAATAACCGGCTACTCACCCTCCAAAACTGATTTATCGGCCGATTTGCCCACGAACTCTTCATGCCTGTTAACTTACCCGGCCACAAATGAGCAGTATTACTAACCTCTCTAATACTCTTCCTCATCTCCCTTAACATGCTAGGCCTACTCCCGTACACATTCACCCCTACAACACAACTTTCCCTTAACATGGGCCTCGCATTCCCACTGTGATTAGCAACAGTAATCATCGGGATACGAAATCAGCCAACTGAAGCCCTGGGCCACCTCCTACCGGAAGGCACCCCTACCCCCCTTATTCCCGTCCTCATCATTATCGAAACAATTAGCCTATTCATCCGCCCACTAGCACTTGGAGTCCGACTTACCGCCAATCTTACAGCCGGCCACCTTCTAATTCAACTAATTGCCACAGCCGCAACCGTTCTTCTACCCCTAATGCCCACCGTAGCAATTTTAACAGCAACCTTACTCTTCCTTCTTACACTCCTAGAAGTTGCCGTTGCAATAATTCAAGCTTACGTATTTGTCCTCCTCCTAAGCCTCTACCTACAAGAAAACGTTTAAATGGCCCACCAAGCACACGCATACCATATAGTTGACCCCAGCCCCTGACCACTGACAGGTGCAGTAGCTGCCCTACTGATAACGTCAGGCCTTGCTATCTGATTTCACTTCCATTCTACAACACTAATAACTGTAGGAACAGCACTCCTCCTTCTTACCATGTATCAATGATGACGAGATATCATCCGAGAAGGCACTTACCAGGGACACCACACACCCCCTGTCCAAAAAGGTCTCCGGTACGGAATAATCCTTTTTATCACCTCCGAAGTCTTCTTCTTCCTAGGATTCTTCTGAGCCTTCTACCACTCTAGCCTTGCCCCTACCCCCGAACTAGGAGGCTGCTGACCACCTACCGGCGTAACCCCCTTAGACCCATTTGAAGTACCTTTACTAAACACAGCAGTCCTACTTGCATCCGGCGTCACAGTAACCTGAGCCCACCACAGCATTATAGAAGGAGACCGGAAAGAAGCAATTCAGTCCCTAGCATTAACAATCCTCTTAGGCTTTTACTTTACTTTCCTCCAAGCTATAGAATACTACGAAGCCCCTTTCACAATCGCAGACGGAGTGTATGGTTCAACATTTTTCGTAGCCACAGGCTTCCACGGGCTCCATGTTATCATTGGTTCCACATTCCTAGCTGTCTGCCTACTCCGCCAAATCCGCTACCACTTTACATCTGACCACCACTTCGGATTTGAAGCAGCCGCCTGATACTGACATTTCGTAGACGTCGTTTGACTATTCCTATACGTCTCCATCTACTGATGAGGATCCTAATCTTTCTAGTATCAACTTAGTATAAGTGACTTCCAATCACCTGGTCTTGGTTAAAATCCAAGGAAAGATAATGAGCCTAATCACAACAATTATTGCAATTACCGCCGCACTCTCCACCATCCTGGCCTTAGTATCCTTCTGGCTACCCCAAATGACCCCGGACCACGAAAAGCTCTCCCCCTACGAATGCGGATTTGACCCTCTAGGGTCGGCCCGACTGCCGTTCTCCCTCCGATTCTTCCTCGTTGCCATCCTATTTCTCCTATTCGACCTAGAAATTGCCCTCCTACTTCCCCTCCCCTGAGGGGATCAACTTCCCTCCCCACTTTCCACCTTTCTCTGAGCCTCCACAGTCTTAGTCCTCCTCACCCTCGGCCTAATCTACGAATGACTACAAGGAGGCCTAGAATGAGCTGAATAGGCAATTAGTCTAAGAAAAACACTTGATTTCGGCTCAAGAACTTGTGGTTAAAGTCCATAATTGCCTAATGACCCCCGTTCACTTCGCTTTTTCAACCACCTTTATGTTAGGACTGACAGGCCTAGCGTTCCACCGGACCCACCTCCTCTCAGCCCTTTTATGCTTGGAGGCTATGATACTCTCCCTTTTCATCGCCCTTTCAATCTGAACCCTCCAACTAGATTCTACCAACTTTTCAGCCTCCCCTATACTTCTCCTAGCCTTCTCAGCCTGTGAAGCAAGTGCAGGCCTCGCCCTATTAGTAGCTACCTCCCGTACACACGGGAGCGACCGACTACAAAGCCTTAATCTCCTACAATGCTAAAAATCCTCCTCCCAACACTCATGCTTGTACCAACAACCTGATTAGCATCCCCTAAATGACTGTGACCCACAACCCTTGCCCACAGCCTCATTATTGCCCTCGCTAGCCTCACCTGACTAGAAAGCCTGTCCGAAACAGGCTGAACCTCCCTGAACCTTTACATAGCCACAGACCCCTTATCAACACCCCTCCTCGTCCTCACATGCTGACTTCTGCCCCTAATGATTCTTGCTAGTCAAAACCACACAGCCCTCGAGCCCATTAATCGTCAGCGAATATATATTACCCTCCTGACATCCCTCCAATTTTTCCTCATCCTCGCCTTCAGCGCAACCGAAATCATCATGTTTTATATCATATTTGAAGCTACCCTAATCCCAACACTAGTGATCATTACTCGATGAGGAAACCAGACAGAACGACTAAACGCAGGAACCTACTTCCTATTCTACACTCTAGCAGGCTCACTTCCTCTCTTAGTAGCCCTACTCCTCCTCCAAAACAACACAGGAACGCTCTCCCTACTAACACTCCAATACTCCACCCCCCTCCAACTTGTGTCTTACGCAGACAAATTATGATGAGCGGGCTGCCTACTAGCATTTTTAGTAAAAATACCACTATACGGAGTCCACCTATGACTTCCCAAAGCACACGTAGAAGCCCCAATTGCAGGCTCAATAGTACTTGCAGCCGTGCTCCTAAAACTAGGAGGCTACGGCATGATACGAATAATGATTATATTGGAACCCCTTACCAAAGAACTCAGCTACCCCTTCATCATCTTTGCCCTATGAGGAGTTATTATAACAGGCTCAATCTGCCTCCGACAAACAGACCTGAAGTCCCTAATCGCCTACTCATCAGTCAGCCACATGGGCCTCGTAGCAGGGGGAATCCTCATCCAAACACCCTGAGGGTTCACAGGGGCCCTTATCCTTATAATTGCACACGGACTAACCTCTTCTGCCCTATTCTGCCTAGCAAACACTAATTATGAACGAACACATAGCCGAACAATGGTCCTAGCGCGAGGCCTGCAAATAGTGCTTCCCCTAATGACAACATGATGATTTATTGCCAGCCTTGCCAACCTAGCACTGCCCCCACTCCCCAACCTTATAGGAGAACTTATAATTATCACTTCACTATTTAACTGATCCCATTGAACCCTAGCACTGACAGGAGCCGGCACCCTGATCACCGCAGGCTATTCACTTTACATATTCCTCATAACACAACGGGGCCCTCTCCCCACACACATTATTGCTCTAGACCCCTCACACTCTCGAGAACACCTGCTCATAGCCCTACACCTGCTCCCCCTAATCCTTCTTATCCTCAAACCCGAGCTTATTTGAGGCTGAACCGCCTGTAGATATAGTTTAACATAAAACATTGGACTGTGGCTCTAAAAATAGGGGTTAAAACCCTCTTATTTACCGAGAGAGACTCGCCAGTAACGAAAACTGCTAATTTTCGCGACCTTGGTTGGACCCCAAGGCTCACTCGTACAGCTTCTAAAGGATAACAGCTCATCCGCTGGTCTTAGGAACCAGAAACTCTTGGTGCAAATCCAAGTAGCAGCTATGCACCCCACCTCTCTAATAATAACAACAAGCCTAATCATCATCTTCTCACTACTGGCATACCCTGTGTTTACGACCCTTTCCCCCCGCCCCCAAGCCCCCGACTGGGCTCTTACACAGGTCAAAACCGCGGTAAAATTAGCATTTTTCGTCAGCCTACTTCCCCTTTTCTTATTTATGAACGAAGGAGCAGAGACAATTATCACTAACTGAAGTTGAATAAATACCCTCACCTTTGACATTAACATCAGCCTGAAATTCGACCACTATTCAATTATCTTTACACCCATCGCATTGTACGTAACATGATCTATCCTTGAATTTGCATCATGATACATGCACGCAGACCCATTCATAAACCGATTCTTTAAATACCTTCTAGTTTTCCTAATTGCTATAATTGTTTTAGTAACAGCAAACAACATATTCCAACTTTTCATCGGATGAGAGGGCGTAGGAATCATGTCCTTCCTCCTCATCGGCTGGTGGTACGGGCGAGCCGATGCAAATACGGCTGCTCTACAAGCAGTCGTCTACAACCGAGTCGGAGACATCGGACTCATCCTAGCCATAGCATGAATAGCAACTAACCTAAACTCATGAGAAATACAACAAATGTTTGCAGCCGCTAAAAATTTTGACCTAACCCTCCCACTTCTAGGACTAATCGTAGCCGCCACTGGCAAATCAGCCCAATTTGGCCTTCATCCCTGACTCCCCTCTGCTATAGAGGGCCCTACACCGGTCTCTGCCCTACTGCATTCCAGTACTATGGTCGTAGCAGGGATCTTCCTCCTAGTCCGAATGAGCCCACTTTTGGAAAACAACCAAACAGCCCTAACCCTCTGCCTATGCCTGGGTGCCCTAACAACCCTCTTTACCGCCACCTGCGCCCTCACTCAGAACGATATCAAAAAAATCGTTGCATTCTCTACATCAAGTCAACTAGGCCTGATAATAGTTACAATCGGCTTAAATCAACCTCAACTCGCTTTCTTACACATCTGCACACACGCCTTCTTCAAAGCTATGCTCTTTCTCTGCTCCGGCTCTATTATTCACAGCCTAAATGACGAACAAGATATCCGCAAAATAGGAGGCATACATCACCTCACCCCATTCACTTCCTCATGCCTCACCCTCGGCAGCCTAGCCCTAACCGGCACCCCTTTCCTAGCCGGATTCTTCTCCAAAGATGCTATTATCGAAGCCCTAAACACATCACACCTCAACGCCTGAGCCCTTACCCTGACCCTTATCGCCACCTCATTCACAGCTATCTACAGCCTCCGAGTAGTCTTCTTTGTTTCTATAGGCTACCCCCGATTCAATACCCTTTCCCCTATCAACGAAAACAATCCTGCAGTAATTAACCCCATCAAACGACTAGCATGAGGTAGCATCGTCGCCGGCCTTCTCATCACCTCCAATATTACTCCCCTGAAAACACCAGTTATGTCCATACCGCCTCTACTGAAACTAGCAGCCCTTACCGTTACCGTCATTGGCCTAATCCTTGCCCTAGAGCTAGCATCCTTAACAAGCAAACAATTTAAACCAACCCCTATCCTCACAACCCATCACTTCTCCAACATGTTAGGCTTCTTCCCCCACATCATCCACCGCTTCACTCCTAAACTTAACCTAATCTTAGGCCAAACAATTGCCAGCCAAATAGTAGACCAAACCTGACTGGAAAAGACCGGCCCCAAAGCGCTAGCCTCTTCCAACATACCCCTTATCACCACAACAAGTAACGCCCAGCAAGGTATAATCAAAACTTACCTTGCCCTCTTCCTTCTTACCCTTACCCTTGCTGCCCTCCTAATCTCATACTAAACCGCTCGAACCGTCCCTCGACTTAATCCCCGCGTCAACTCTAAAACCACAAATAAAGTAAGCAGCAATACCCATGCACTAATCACAAGCATTCCTCCCCCCAACGAATACATTAATGCAACTCCACCCACATCCCCCCGAAAAACAGAAAACTCCTCCATGTCGTCTGCGGGGACTCAAGAAACCTCATATCAACCTCCTCAAAGAAGCCCGCAGGCTAAAACAACCCCTACACCATAAATCACCATGTATAATACCACAGCTGGGCTGCCCCAAGTCTCAGGGTACGGCTCAGCAGCTAAAGCTGCTGAATAAGCAAACACAACTAACATCCCTCCTAAATAAATTAGAAACAAAACCAAAGATAAAAAAGAACCACCATGCCCTACTAACACCCCACACCCTATCCCTGCCACAACCACCAAGCCCAGAGCAGCAAAATAAGGGGAAGGATTAGAAGCAACCGCAACCAATCCTAGTACTAAACCAAACAATAACAGACACATCATATAAGTCATAATTCCTGCCAGGATTTTAACCAGGACTAATGGCTTGAAAAACCACCGTTGTAATTCAACTACAAGAACCCTAATGGCAAGCCTCCGAAAAACTCACCCCCTATTAAAAATCGCTAACGACGCCCTAGTCGACCTCCCCGCCCCCTCCAACATTTCTGCATGATGAAACTTTGGTTCACTGCTCTCCCTCTGCTTAATTTCCCAGATCCTCACAGGCCTATTCCTCGCGATACACTACACTCCCGACGTCGAGTCAGCCTTCGCTTCAGTCGCCCACATCTGCCGAGATGTAAACTTCGGCTGACTAATCCGAAACCTTCATGCAAACGGTGCATCCTTCTTCTTCATTTGTATCTACTTCCATATCGGCCGAGGCCTCTACTACGGCTCATACCTGTACAAAGAAACATGAAACATCGGTGTAGTACTTCTCCTACTAGTTATGATGACCGCCTTTGTTGGTTACGTCCTCCCTTGAGGTCAAATATCATTCTGAGGTGCCACCGTCATTACCAACCTTTTATCTGCAGTGCCCTACGTAGGAACAACCCTCGTCGAATGAATCTGAGGGGGCTTCTCAGTAGACAACGCCACCCTCACCCGATTCTTCGCCTTTCACTTCCTCTTCCCATTCATCATCGCAGCCATAACAATCCTACACCTCCTATTCCTGCATGAAACCGGATCAAACAACCCAATTGGACTAAACTCAAACGCAGACAAAATCTCATTCCACCCATACTTCTCATACAAAGACCTCCTCGGGTTTGCAATCCTACTAGTAGCACTCGCCTCCCTAGCCCTCTTCTCCCCGAACCTCCTGGGAGATCCAGACAACTTCACGCCTGCCAACCCAATGGTTACACCACCCCACATTAAACCTGAATGATACTTCCTATTTGCGTACGCAATCCTTCGCTCTATCCCCAATAAACTTGGAGGCGTCCTAGCCCTTCTGGCCTCCATCCTCGTCCTCATAGTAGTACCATTCCTTCACACCTCAAAACAACGAACCCTTACATTCCGGCCAGCCTCCCAATTCCTATTCTGAACCCTCATTGCAGACGTAGCCATCCTCACCTGAATCGGGGGGATACCGGCAGAACAACCCTTCATTATCATTGGCCAAGTAGCATCCGTCCTCTATTTCTCGCTATTCCTTATCTTCTTCCCCCTTGCAGGTTGAGCGGAGAATAAAATCCTTGGATGAACCTGCATTAGTAGCTCAGCGTCAGAGCGCCGGTCTTGTAAACCGGACGCCGGAGGTTAAAATCCTCCCTTTTGCTCAAAGAAAGGAGATTCTAACTCCTACCCCTAACTCCCAAAGCTAGGATTCTAAATTAAACTATTCTTTGACACGAACATTTAAAGTATGTCCGTTTTGGTACATATATGTACTTACACCATACATTTATACCCAACATTAATAATAATGCTTGAGGACATATATGTATTAAAACCATACATTGAATGTACCCATTCATACATCACCATACAATCTAAGAAATACATAAAGCATTAACCATATAAACGTACATAACTCTGATATCAAGGACAGGACGAAATTTAAGATCCAACTAAATATTCATAAGCCCAGATATACCAAGTCCCCAACATCTCGTCGACCTCATAATCTTAATGTAGTAAGAACCGACCAATGATTTATACCTTAATGCATACTATTATTGAAGGTCAAGGACAATTACTGTGGGGGTTTCACTGTATGAACTATTACTGGCATCTGGTTCCTATTTCAGGGCCATAACTTGGTACCATTCCCCATCACCTCCTTGAAGCTTGCATAAGTTAATGGTGGAGTACATACAAGACATTACCCCACATGCCTAGCGTTCTTTCCAGCGGGTATGGGGTTTTTCTTTTTTGGTTTCCTTTCACTTGACATTTCAGAGTGCACACGGTAATAAGTGTTTAAGGTAGAACATTTCCTTGCGCGCAAGGAAATAGTATTAATGGTGATAATCCTATCTTAAAAGATTTACATAACTGATATCAAGGACATAATGGAAATTTCACTCCTAAAATATCTAAGGCGCCCCCTCTCGGCTTTTGCGCGTTAAACCCCCCTACCCCCCTAAACCCGTGATGTAGCTAACACTCCTGTAAACCCCCCGGAAACAGGAAAATCACGAGCGGGGTATTTTTTGGCCCATAATGCATCTATTTACATTATTGTAAATATTACGCAT